CGCTCGATCCATTCAATATCGATGAATCTAGAAAAGAGGATTGAGGGTTGGAACGAATGTATAACAAGAATTCTTGGAATTCCTTGGGGATTCTTCATTAGTGCTGAGCTAACTATAGTGCAAAGTCGTATCTCTTTGGTCAATAAGATCCAAAAGATTTATCGATCCCAGGGGGTGCGGATTCATAATAGGCATATAGAAATTATTGTACGGCAAATAACATCAAAAGTATTGGTTTCAGAAGACAGAATGCCTAATGTTTTTTCACCCGGAGAACTAATCGGATTGTTACGAGCAGAACGAACGGGACGCGCTTTGGAAGAAGCGATCTGTTACCGAGCCATCTTATTGGGAATAACAAGAGCATCTCTCAATACCCAAAGTTTCATATCTGAAGCAAGTTTTCAAGAAACTGCTCGAGTTTTAGCAAAGGCAGCTCTCCGGGGGCGTATCGATTGGTTGAAAGGTCTGAAAGAGAACGTTGTTTTGGGGGGGATGATACCTGTCGGGACCGGGTTCAAAGGATTAGTGCACCCTTCAAAACAACATAATAAGATTCCTTTGAAAACAAAAAAAAAGAATCTATTCGAGGCGAAAATGAGAGATATTTTGTTTCACCAGAGAAAATTTGTTGATTCGTCCCTTTGACAGAATTTCCACGATACATCATAACAATCATTTATAGGATTTACTGATTCCTAAGAAGGGAGTAATTCCTTTCACTTCATTATTTTAGTAAAAGTTCTTGCGGCTCCAGCTGGATGACATTCAATATCATGTACCCATGTTCTTATACGTATATCGGCTAATGGTACGCAATTCCCTATTTAATTTAAAAATTTAAAATTTTGATCAAGTATCTCGTATCTATAAGCAGGGGGGCGCGGCCAAGAAACAGCTAGCGGACTGCCCCCTTCCTTCCATTCGGCGTTTCTTCGCTGTGTGAACATATGTATGGGCAGGTCGCAATAAAAGTGGCTAGTCAAAGGTTTAGGCCAATCGCAATTTATCACCATCTTGCCCGTTTCCAATTGATGACTGGCTATTATATAAGTGTTGACCTAAGCCCCTGTGCTGGCTCGGCTCCCGAGAACCGTACGTGAGCTGCCTCGTACGGCTCTTCCTAAGAACTTGAAGTCCCTCTCTCTTAATATAAAAAAATGAATTTACAAGCCCTTTTCAAAAAGCTTTTGCCCCTCCGGGGGCTATTAGAGAAGCAGCTTCGTTCCTTGACTTCTTTGCTGAGTCAAGCTTCCTTGTTCCTTAGTGTAGTCTCGGTCCATAGTTTAAGACTTCGCCTAGTCTATATCTACAGCTGACCTTAGTCCGTACTTACGCCTTTCCCTTTGTATTTGTATACGGCTAGGCTAAGTGTTACTTTGTAACCTTAACGTACTTTTTACTGTAGCATAGGCTTTCGTCGGGCTTTCGTCCCTTCGCCTATAGACGGCGGCTTGGCTTCGATATCGCTCATGACTTAGTGTATAGAGCCGTGTAGTCGTCGGTTTTACACCACAATGCCTTATGATTATGATATAGTGGTCGGCCTTTCGAATGCCTCCTTCCTTTTTTTCTGAGGAAGCCCCTTACAACTAGAATATAAAGAACAGGGGGCTGTTCACCTTTGGGAAGTTAGCTACTTAAGTACTACTCATAAAGTAAAGGTCATAAAGTAAAGCTGCAAGTCGCTTATAGAATGCCGACTACTATTTTCCACTTAATACTTAATAAGGGAAGGGGGGAGGGAAGCGAAGCTTAGCGAGCTTTATAAGGCCGACCGCTACATAAGCCGCTGGCGGAGAAAGCTCGAAGAGCTTCCCCTCATTCGTTGCTAAGCCAAGGTCCCAGGTCTCCGAGTCAGCCCGCGCTTTTTCGAAGAATCCTGCACCCATGGGCATACGGCCTGGCAGGCCTTCCCTTTCCGCCGGAGCTTCATGGGCGTTGCCCCGTTCCCCAATCAGATGTTTGGATATGAGCTATACTCCGCGAGGAGCCAACTCATGACCTGAAGATTGCAGGTTCAAATCCTGTCCCCGCCTAACCGAGTAGGGGGAGTTCCCGTTCGCACGTGCGGATGCAAAGAGCCGATCCCATAAGAACTCGACCCCTCCCATTATCCGTTGCGATACACTCTTCGTAGACTCTGCAAGTCACTTATAGAATGCCGACTACTATTTTCCACTTAATATTTATACTTAATAAGGGAAGGGGAGGGAAGCGAAGCTTCGCGAGCTTTAAAGATTAGCTCGGTTCTCGCCTGGATCGATTAAGTAGCTCAGGCCAGCCCCTTGGTATGCTAAGATTATTATTACGTGATTAATCCACTCACTTGACTAGAAAGAGAGCTTCTAGCAAAGAGTTCAATCGATAGCTTGATAAAGAAAAGGGAATTTTTCTTAAAAGTTGGCGAGGCATGGAAGCCCAAGCAGACGATAACTTTTTATTCATTAATAATTAATTAATTAATAGCCGTTACATACATGGGAAGTACGCCCACTTGTGCACGCATAAACAAAGGAGCCAAACAACTAAAGACTACATTAGAAAGTTAACTAAAATAAAAAATATTAAAGACGTAGAACAACATGAAAAATAACAAAGAAAGCCTTGCAAGACTACTTATTTAAATCTTAGAGATCTTCTAGTTTTGATTTCCCCTACGGTTGTTCTGGGCCCCCTGCACAATGAGCGCGTCCCTTTCTTCAAGCAGCTCCCTCTTCCTTTCATCAAGCTCACGAATGCTATCCCGAATTGCTAGCATCCTTTTCGCAATTTCTTCAGGATCTATGGGAGGCATGTGCTCCCAGAAGAGACCCAGAAGTTGCTCCTGCTGGAGCTTGGCGTTCGCCACGCGTTGGATTGCTTGATCTATTTGATAAAGTCTTGATACGGTAGCTGGATCCATCTCCTTTTGGTTTGCCAAATAGAGAAAGAAGCTTCTATTTATAGGCGTTGGAGGCCCTTATATTATATATTATGTATTATGCTTAAGGCCTTTCTTATTATTAGTAATAATTCTTGTCTTGATTCCGTAACATGGTTCAAACCTGGCTTTTCGTGAATATGGAACCCCATCCACTAGATTTTGCTGAATAATTGCCCTTTCCCCGTACGGATTTGAGTACGAAAGGCCCACCCCAAACAGCGAATAGGACTTTCTTTTTCGCGGGTATCGCCACGCGGCTTAATCCCGATCACTCCTTCAAGAATAGGGAGCAATAATAGAGCGAATCCGTCAGAGAGTACTCCCTCCCCTTTCTTAAGAGATAGAGCAATCGTCACTCGACAGCTCAAAACTGACCAGTACAAAACCATGCGATCTGTCCTCGTTTACGTACCCCACTGGCACTAGCCTAACATCCTTTTCTACCCCAAGCCAGTGCACCCACTACAAAACCATGCGATCTGTCCTCGTTTACGTACCCCACTGGCACTAGCCTAACATCCTTTTCTACCCCAAGCCAGTGCACCCACTACTCCCCCTACACTATTCCTCTCTACAGGCCCTTTTTCTCTCTCTCTCCTCCTAAAAAGAAATAAACCTCCTCGCACCTCTCCAGGATGACGTCTTACAGATCCGGCCAGCTCGACACTCACCTTCCACACTTAGTATGGACTTAATTAAGTCAAAGCCCTTGCGCTTTCTGGATAAGGAGAGGTTTTTAGTTACATGCTCTTTCCTGAGCTATAATTTTGCAATAACCTTTTCCTTGTTCGTGACATTATGAGAAAAATTTGCATTTTTCTCTCCTTCCTCTGAATAGTGATCATGAGACAGACCAGAAATCGGTCAGCATATCTAGCCCGCATTTAGGATACCTCAGATGTAAGAAACATCGTTTAATTGCCAACAAGTACCACAAATTCAAATCAAGAACATTATTGTCAACGGAGATTATTATATAAAAATAACCTGCATTTGTGGTTTCCTTTTTCCATAAACCAGTAAAAGAAATGGGGGGAGCGAAGGAAGGGGAAGCTTGGATTCTGAAAATGGAGCTGGTTGTTTTCCATGAGATGGCGCTGTGTTAGGGTTACCGGTGGGAACGACCGAGACCTACTTTAGGGAGGTCTTTCGGCTTGGACATGACGTTTGCTTGATATTGGGCGGAGGGGGCTTCTGAAAATGGAGCTGGTTGTTTTCCATGAGATGGCGCTGTGTTAGGGTTACCGGTGGGAACGACCGAGACCTACTTTAGGGAGGTCTTTCGGCTTGGACATGACGTTTGCTTGATATTGGGCGGAGGGGGCTTGCTTGGAAGCGTGAAGTGAGATATCAGATCGGACGCCCATGGTTATACCGGCTACACACCTTATCTTCTTGCTTTCTCAATCCGACCACATCAAGTAGAGACTAAACATCCATTATTTCATAGTTTTATGTTATTAATCCACCGTAGTTGTCTAGTTCACTTGTAAAACTAGTTAATCTATTAATTGACTCTATAGGGTAATACCTGGCCGATGCTTACACACCTCTAAAACTTTCCACAAAAGCCTCTGCTATGAGGTCAACTTTATGTAGGCAGTAGGTAATCTACACACCTCTAAAACTTTCCACAAAAGCCTCTGCTATGAGGTCAACTTTATGTAGGCAGTAGGTAATCTAGAGTGATTTTGGTTATTGAGATATCCCTCTGTCGAACACATGTAGAATGAACATGTAGAATGAATTAGTGTTTTTCCTTTATAGGAAGCTGGAGATTGTATAAATCATGGTATGGCTGGAGGTGGTGATACTCATATACATGACAAGAGTACCACAAAAAAAATAAAAATATATTAGAATATGTACCCTACCTATTTTCATCCAGAAAGATACGAAAATATGTACCATACAAATGACCGTCAAATTTGTGTAGATACCTATCGTCGTTTTCATATTATGATAGGGTATCTCTAATGAATAGATAATCTAAATGAAAAAAAATGGAATGGAGAAAAAAATGGAGAACAAGGCTTGGTTGAAATATTTATCTGAGATTGAAAAACAACAGATC